TGATTTTGGAATTTGTATATTTTGTGGTAATTGCGTTGAGTATTGTCCAACAAATTGTTTATCCATGACCGAAGAATATGAACTTTCAACCTATGATCGTCACGAATTGAATTATAATCAAACTGCTCTGGGTCGTTTACCAATGCCAGTAATTGAGGATTATACAATCCGAACCATTTTGAATTCACCTAAAATCAAAAGTGGATAAACCTCTTTCTTTTTTTAATTAAAAAAAATTCCAATTATTAAAGTTCATCTTTGGCCTAAAAGAATAAAGAATCCGGTCTTTTTTTCTTGTTCAAAAAGGACAAACTGGAACTATTGATTGGTTAGTGAGAGCCCCGGCTTCATTTGGATTTAAAGTTTATTAACATACCCTTTCTTTATTCGAAATATAGAGTGGGGAGTTGTCGAATTAAATTATTCGACCTACGGCAATTCACACTCATTAAAATTGTAATTGAATCTTAATGGGTTGGTGTCGTAAAAGTTTTCTTGGTAGGGTCAATAAGGTCATGAAAAAGATTTCTATTTATATATTTCTTACATAAAATGGATTTGCCCGGACCAATACACGATTTTCTTTTAGTTTTTCTGGGATCAAGCCTTATATTAGGGAGTATAGGGGTCGTATTACTTACCAACCCTATTTATTCTGCCTTTTCTTTGGGATTTGTTTTTATTTGTATATCTTTATTTTATATTCTATCAAACTCCTATTTTGTAGCTGCTGCACAGCTCCTTATTTACGTAGGAGCTATAAACGTTTTAATAATATTTGCTGTGATGTTCATGAATGGTTCAGAATATTACAAAGAAAGTCCTCTTTGGACTGTTGGGGATGGGCTTACTTCACTAATTTCTACAATTCTTTTTCTTTCACTAATTACTACTATTCTAAATACATCATGGTATGGGATTATTTGGACTACAAGATTAAACCAGATTATAGAGAAAGATTTGATAAGTAATAGTCAACAGCTTGGAATTCATTTATCAACAGATTTTTTTCTTCCATTTGAACTCATTTCTATAATTCTTTTAGTTGCTTTGTTAGGTGCAATTTCTGTGGCTCGTCAGTAAAAAAACTTTTTCATTTCTAATCTAACTGGCAAAACAACAAAAATTCGAAGTGAAATGCTCTTCTGTTTTATCATATCTATCTGCTTTGAATTCTGCGTGAAGACTTTTCATTCTATTAATTTAATTTAAAAAAAGTAAAATCTATTTTTTCCACATATTGCCTTTGTTTCACAATTGTTTTTAGTAGCATTAAAATGAATTGAATCTGTTGCATTCTTGTTGCTATTGAAATGAATTCAAATGGATAAGGAGCTCTTCAATGATACTCGAACATGTCCTTATTTTGAGTTCTTTTTTATTTTCTATTGGTATCTATGGATTAATTACCAGTCGGAATATGATTAGGGCTCTTATGTCTCTTGAACTTATGCTGAATGGGGTTAATTTAAATTTTGTAACATTTTCTGATTTTTTTGATAGTCGCCAACTAAAAGGTGACATTTTCTCCCTTTTTGTTATAGCCATTGCAGCCGCTGAAGCAGCTATTGGACCGGCTATTCTTTCGTCAATTTATCGTAACAAAAAATCAATTCGTATTAATCAATCGAATTTATTGAATAAGTAGTATGAATTATCTAATTTATATTTTCTCATTCATCAATTTAAGTTGGTATGTATGATATGTGACCTAGATTCTATTTGCGAAAACAGAGGAAATCAAAGCAAAGTATCTTGGGCCTTTTTTTAAGACCAAAAGTAGTAGGTTGAAAAATTCTGCTAAATCATTGATTCATCTGGTGGCGAAATATATCCGTTATTTCAAAACGAATTGACTAGATCGAAAATTTATGACGTATAAATAATTATAGACCCCATGTCACACTCAGTAAAAATTTATGATACATGTATAGGGTGTACTCAATGTGTCAGAGCCTGCCCTACAGATGTATTAGAAATGATACCCTGGGACGGATGTAAAGCTAAGCAAATTGCTTCCGCTCCAAGAACAGAGGACTGTGTCGGATGTAAAAGATGTGAATCCGCCTGTCCAACAGATTTCTTAAGTGTTCGGGTTTATTTATGGCATGAAACAACTCGAAGTATGGGTCTAGCTTATTAATACCTTTCGGAAAACCCCAGTTGAATTGAATACATTTTTCTTGTTTTTTTACTGACAAAACCCGTACTCGAAAAAAAAAGAGAATAGAGATTAATAGATTCTATTTTTGAGCATGGGTTTTATGGTCCAAGTTTATCTTGTCTTTACCATGAATTATTTTCCTTGGTTAACAATAATTGTTATTTTTCCGATCTCAGCCGGTTCTTTGATTTTCTTTCTCCCTCATAGAGGAAATAAGGTAACTAAATGGTATACTTTGTGCGTCTGTTCACTAGAACTCCTTCTAACGGCCTATGCATTCTGTTATCATTTCCAATTGGACGATCCATTAATCCAACTGGTGGAGGATTCTAAATGGATCCTTTTTTTTCATTTTGACTGGAGATTGGGAATAGATGGACTCTCCCTCGGACCCATTTTACTGACGGGATTTATCACCACTTTGGCTACTTTAGCAGCTTGGCCCATTACTCGAGATTCCCGATTATTCCATTTCATGATGTTAGCAATGTACAGTGGTCAAATAGGATCATTTTCTTCTCAGGATCTTTTGCTTTTTTTCCTAATGTGGGAGCTAGAGTTAATTCCAGTTTATTTACTTTTATCCATGTGGGGGGGAAAGAAACGCCTGTATTCATCTACAAAGTTTATTTTGTACACTGCAGGAAGTTCCATCTTTTTATTAATAGGCGTTCTAAGTATCGGGTTATACGGTTCTAACGAGCCAACATTCAATTTTGAAATATTAGCTTATAGATCGTATCCTGCCGCACTAGAAATAATATTCTATATCGGCTTTCTTATTGCTTTTGCTGTCAAATCACCGATCATACCCTTACATACATGGTTACCAGACACTCATGGAGAGGCCCATTACAGTACTTGTATGCTTCTAGCCGGAATCTTATTAAAAATGGGAGCTTATGGATTGGTTCGGATCAATATGGAATTATTGCCCCATGCGCATTCTATATTTGCCCCCTACTTCATTATAGTAGGCGCAATGCAAATAGTTTATGCAGCTTCGACATCTCTTGGTCAACGTAATTTAAAAAAAAGAATAGCCTACTCCTCTGTATCTCATATGGGTTTCATAATTATAGGAATTGGCTCTATAACGGATGCGGGACTCAGTGGAGCTCTTTTACAAATAATCTCTCATGGATTTATTGGTGCTGCGCTTTTTTTCTTGGCAGGGACGAGTTATGATAGAATACGTATTGGTTTTTTCGACGAAATGGGTGGAATGGCCGTCGCCATTCCGAAAATATTTACGATGTTCAGTATCTTATCGATGGCTTCCCTTGCATTACCGGGCATGAGTGGTTTTGTTGCAGAATTGATAGTCTTTTTTGGAATAATCACCAGCCAAAAATTTTTTTTAATGCCAAAAATAATAATTACTTTTGTAATGGCAATTGGAATGATATTAACTCCGATTTATTCACTATCTATGTTACGCCAAATGTTCTATGGTTACAGGCTTTTTAATGCCCCAAACTCCTCTTTTTTTGATTCTGGTCCGCGAGAGTTATTTGTTTCGATTTCTATCCTTTTACCCGTAATAGGTATGGGTATTTATCCCGATTTTCTTCTCTCATTGTCGGTTGACAAGGTTGAATTGATTGTATCAAATTTTTTTATAGATAGCTTTCAGAAATAAAACAAAAAAGTCAAAAATGAAATCCTATATCAAAGTCACATTTTTGTTGGACTTGCACAATGAAAAAAGCGTCTCTTTGCCTTAATTTCAAGTTAAGCAAAAAGAAAAAATGGATTTGTAATCAGACATCCTTGGCCCTTGTGAAAACCATTTGAATCAAGTTATATGTAGTGATTCGAATGGTTCTCAATGGCTTTTACGACGTTTTCTTATATTTCTGCAAGCCCTTTGCTTCGACAATCTGGTTTTCTATTTCTCATTAAAAACCTTCAATTTAATTCTATTAAATTGGAAATGAACCATAACTATGTAATCCTATTTTTAATATATTAATTCCGAAATAGCATATCCAAATTATAAGAAAGCCAATAGAAGCCACAATTGCGGAATTTACACCTTCCGAGTTTTTCTTTTCTCGAATATGTAAATAAATCGCAAATATCGTCCAAGTAATAAACGCCCAAGTTTCCTTTGGGTCCCAACTCCAATACGACCCCCATGCTTCATTAGCCCATACTGCTCCCGAAAGAATTCCTATGGTTAAAAAGAGAAATCCTAGACTAATTATACGATAACTCCAAGAATCAAATTGTTGAAGCAAATGAGACTTGTAATAATTTACAGAAGAAGGAAAAGGAGTTTTTAGTAAAATCTCCTCTCTTTCATTTATGTATTGGATATTGGAAAAGAACCCATTTAATAAATAATTAAAATTACCAAACACCCTTAGACTTTTTCGAAATGTAATGACTAACAGAGCTATTGATAATAACGATCCACACAAAAGAGATGCATAACTCAATATCATCATACTTACGTGCATCATTAACCACTGGGAGTGGAGAGCGGGGACTAAGATTTTGGGTTGCTGGATTTGAGTTAAAAGACCTGAAGTAGCAAAGCCTTGGATAAAAAGAGTACTTGGTGAGGTTATTGCGATTAAATGATTTTTAAAGTTTTTCAAATACGGAAGCATATTAATAATGGAGAAATTCCATGAAAGAAAGATTAATGATTCATATAAATTACTTAATGGGAAATGCCCTGAATAAATCCAACGAGTTATTAATAATCCGGTTATACAGAACAAAGTCACTAGCATGCCCTTTTCTGACGAATTCTGTAGTCTTACAATTTCATTGACCAATAAAGTTATTAAATGAATTGTAATAACAATTACAACAACCGAAAAACATATATGGGTCAATATGTGCTCTAAAGTCAAAAAGATCATACAAATAAGATAAGTGAGGGTTCCTCCAATTAAAATCTAAGAAATAGAAATCGGAAAAGGAATTTATTCCAATAAATAAGAAAATAGAATATGGTTTTTTTTTGATCTCGAATAGATCATCATATGCCGCTACTCGGACTCGAACCGAGATGCTTTAGCACTGCTTCCTAAGAGCAGCGTGTCTACCAATTTCACCATAGCGGCTTATTCGAAAGTATGATAACCTATTTTTATTTAATTGTCTAGATTAACGTAGTGAGTTCCATGGCTTTTTTATTTCGATTTTCTAAAGGGGGGTTTCAAAAAAGTGAATAAAGGATTATTTCGTTCCTGATAGTTATTTATTGAATCGGTGGATCGGAGCATACTCTAGGTCGGAATTGCGAGGAGTACTGCTTGATCATTTCTACCAACTTAAAGCCCCCAATTACTCTTCTTTTTATGTTATGTAACAATGTCCTTTCCTTTTGGACAATTTACAAAATCTCCATTACCAATCCTTTATGTATTTTGGTGTTCCTAACTATCCACTCATTTTAAAGGAGCTCCCCATTTGGTATTGTTATGGTAATAGATATGAGGGAATAGGCAGAAAGGGTAAGGAAAACCGTATCCGGTTGATCTTTTGAGCCCGCTTCAAGCCAGGATGACTACTCAACCAATCTTGGGGCAAGGGCCCTTTCCCTTAATGTTTACTTCCGCTTACCTCTTGTACATAGGAAATGAGACTCCGTTTTTTACTGCCAATTTATCATTTTAGACTATAGAATAGAAGCTGTTTTCTTTCACTCATATAACTATCTGGTTTAGTTCCTCAACCCGAATGCGGGTTTCTGTTTTAACGAATCACACGTAGAGATATTGACAACACACATAGAGTTAATGGTATTTCATAACTAATTGATTGAGCGGCAGCTCGTAGACCACCTAAAAAGGAATATTTATTATTTGATCCATATCCTGACATAAGAAGTCCAATGGGAGCAATACTTGAAATGGCAATCCATAAAAAAACACCAACATTTAGATCAGCTAAAACAAGGCGATAGCTAAAAGGAATTACTGAATAACTTAGAAGAATTGATATAACTGCCATGGATGGGCCAATACTGAACAAAGGGCTATCCCCTCTAGATGGAAGAAGGTTCTCTTTCAAAAGCAGTTTTGTCCCATCTGCTAGAGCTTGAAGAATTCCGAAAGGACCGGCGTATTCAGGCCCAATACGTTGTTGTATCCCCGCGGATATTTCTCTTTCTAACCACACAATTACTAATACACCTATTGTGATTCCCACTACAAGGGTAAAAATAGGGACAAGCATCCAGACGATCCCATATATCTCTTGTAGGGATTCGAATCTGGAAAAAGAATTGATATCTTGTACTTCTGGTGTATCAATTATCATCTCAACGATCAACTTCTCCCATAATGATATCTATGCTACCTAGTATTGTCATAATATCAGCCAATTTCATTCTTTTAACTAACTGAGGAAGAATTTGCAAATTCATAAAACCCGGTGGACGTATTTTCCATCTCCAAGGAAAGCTGCTCCGATCTCCTATCATAAAAACTCCCAATTCTCCTTTTGGGGCTTCAACTCTCACATAAAGTTCTTGTTTCGGCAATTCAAAAGTAGGAGAAGGTTTTTTACTAATGAATCGATATTCAAAACCGCCCCATTCTGGATACCTTTCTCTATCAAAACATCGAATTTCTAAATTCTCATAAGGACCTCCCGGAATTCCTTCCAGAGCCTGTTGAATAATTTTTATGGATTCCCTCATTTCACCGATTCGGACTAAATAGCGAGCTAATGAATCTCCTTCTTTTTGCCACTGAACCTCCCAATCGAATTTTTTGTAACATTCAGAATTCTCGATTTTACGAAGATCCCATTGCATTCCGGAAGCTCGTAGCATTGGTCCTGATAAACCCCAATTTATTGCTTCTTCTTTACCAATAATGCCTATTCCCTCTACTCGCTCTAAAAAAATAGGATTCCGCGTAATAAGCTTTTCATATTCAGCAAGTCCTGTTAAAAAATAATTACAGAAATCCAAGCATTTATCTATCCAGCCATGAGGTAGATCGGCTGCAACTCCTCCGATACGAAAATAATTATGCATCATTCTCATACCGGTGGCTGCTTCAAACAGATCATATATTAATTCTCTTTCTCTGAAAATATAAAAAAAGGGGGTTTGTGCGCCAATATCGGCCATAAAGGGTCCAAGCCATAATAGATGAGAAGCTATACGACTTAATTCGAGCATAATTGTTCTGATATAGCCAGCCCTTTTAGGTACTTGAATATTTCCCAATTGCTCTGGGGCATTTACAGTTATTACTTCTGTGAACATAGTAGCCAAATAATCCCAACGTGTTACATAAGGCAGATATTGTATAATAGTTCGATTTTCCGCAATTTTTTCCATCCCTCTGTGTAAATAACCCAATACGGGTTCACAGTCGATAACATCTTCACCATCTAGAGTAAGGATGAGCCGAAGAACACCGTGCATTGATGGGTGGTGAGGGCCCATATTGACTATCATGAGGTCTTTTCTTGTAGCTGGTATAGTCATAAGTTTTTCCTCGATTTTTTCTTTCATGAATTGCCGAAAACGAAAAGACATTCATCCAAATGCAAAAATCTAATAAAGCAAATAATTGAAAATAACATTTCAAATTGAACGAGTTTTTGACTCGCGAATATTCAACCTATTTATTAATTCTTTATAACGTACTCTATTTTTCTTTGACAAATAAGACAGCAGACGATCGCGTTTTCCCAAAATTTTATGTAGACCTCTCTGAGATAAATAGTCCTTTCTGTGCAATTTCAAATGGGAAGAAATTTTGTCTATTTTCTTGTTAAAACAAAATACTTGAAATTCAACGGACCCTCTATTCTTTTCTTTTTCTTCTTGCGAGATAACTGAAATTAATGGAGTTTTTACCATAAAACAAGGTTTCCTTTTCTTTTTTTAAAAAATGAATTTGACTGATCAGTAATAAGAATCCTAGTTCTTTTTGAATTTCTCCATTTATTATATAATTATATAATAAAATATTCATTTCGTTATGAACTTCTCATTTTTGAAAATCAAAAATGAATCAACAATTCATTCAAATTGAAATTGGATTCGGCTCGGGATACAAAAGAAGAGTCTATTTCTTTCTCCACTTACACAAGATAAACAAAAGAGAAAAATTGGAATATTCAAATGAAAATCTAAAAATCAAACAATGGCTCAACAAAAGAAAGAAGCTTTTGTTGAGCCATTTCTATATTTCATGGGGTACACCTGGAATGTAAAACAATCCATTATAATGGTATGGGTATTCTAGTCAAATCAAACTGGAAGATTAACGGGTTTTCAATCGTGGATATACTCGGATCCTTAACATACTGAAACGGCTGCCATTAGTAGTATCAAACCAATAGCGATTCATACAAGCTAAGTCTTCGAGTCGATAATTCGGCCAAAGAAAAAACTTGAATCTCATTAGTTTCTTTCTGATTCTATTTAATTCTTTGCTTTCTTCTTCTTTCTTGCGTAGTTCTTCTTGTTCTCTTTCTTTCTTTTGAACTAGATTTAGTCGTTCCTCTCCTTGTCTCTTTTCTCGTTCGTCTAGTTCTCTCAATAGTAGGTTCAAATCCATACGTCCAGTTTCTTTAAGAAGTTTGGTGTAGCGGGTTAATTTTGTTTTAGGGATTCTTTTCTCTTTTTTCTTTTTTTTATTTAGTTCATTTAAAATTCTCAATTGTCTGCGGCGTCTGGGGGATAAAAGATTTTCAGGAACAAGCAGACCCTTTTCGACAAGCGTATCTGGCACTCCCTCGTCCAAAAGAATAAGCTTTTTGATTCTGTCGTTCGCATGCTTAGGGTCAGTTAGAAGGCTTAGAAGGATAGCTGTGCATTCGCGCTTGAACTTGCCGCAAACACCTATCTTATAAAAGAACCTCATCTGGTCTGCGTGGAATTGACCAAATACTCTCTCATAAGACCAAGGAGTCCGCTTTCTCTGTTTCTTTGGACGTACTTCGGTTTTCCAGTTGAATAGACCAAATACTCTCTCATAAGACCAAGGAGACCGCTTTCTCTGTTTCTTTCCACGTCCTTTGGCTTTCAATGGGATTGCGAATGGGTGAACTAAATATCGAATCAATTTGGTCCAGAAAGACCTAGGACACCCAAATTTCCCATAAGACACACGCAGTCCCCAACACCTCTTAACTGTCAGTCTTCGTACGCTCAACGATTCTACTACCTTGCGCCCCTTGCGGACCTTATATGTAGTTTGCTTCACTTTGTTCACACCTATCTCCAGACAAGGGTCTCTTTTATTGTCCGGACCCGGAGTGTAGGCCAATTTTTGGAATTGATTCTTATGAATCAGGGAAATCGCTAGGATTTCATACGTAATGCGCTCCCACCTCAATCTTTTAAAGGTACGAATGGGGTTCAGAACGAGATACCCCATTTTTAGGATATCTTGCAAAGTTGGAAGTTGATTTTGAGTAGTTCCCATGATTCCAAATTGACTCATTTCTATAAGATCTTTAATGAAAACAATAAGTAGCTTCGGGTTAGTTGCTTTATTGGTAACTTGGCTTGTGCGTGTAACATTAGTAAGATAGTCGGCTATCAAATAACGTAGGCTATAGTCCACTTGATACCGAAAATAATTCGACTCTTTTAGATCCTTCAGCGCCGTCTTTCGAAACCTTGAATACTTTATCGGTTTCAATGTACTCACCCGAGCAAATCTTTTTTTGTGTTTTTTTCTGTAGCTTGTTTCGTCAAAGGCCTTTCCTTGTTCTTTTTTCTTTTTTTCCTTTTCTTCTTCGTATTCTTCGTCTATTTTCTTTTGTTCTTCGGCCTTCATTTCGGATATCGCCTCAGCATAAGCCCTTTCTCTCTCATTAGGATCTATCATAATGTCCAAAGCCGTTTCCTTCCTAGGGTCTTTTCTCCCTAGGTTCAATAACGCCCTGCGATGTCGACGACGACGTCGGGCCCTGTTCGAGTCCCAAGGTGCTTTCGCCGGCCCTTCCTTTTTGTCGTACATGTACATGTAACAGTTCACTCCTTCAACCTCAACCTTTAAATCCGCGTAAGAGGAGCGCGAACGTATCTTTCGATTTTGCAAAAAAGAATGAATCGGCGTGGTCCACTCCGCTTTCGCATAAAGATTTAGTAAATTATAAAGTTGGATAAATTCTGGGAAGAGAAAAAAACTCGATCCTAGGAAAGAACTTTTTTTTTCATCATTATTGCGTTCCATTAGTTCTTCTAGTTCGTTTTCATTATTTAACCCCATCCAATCAAAAAAGTTCTTATTGTCGATTTTTTCAACTTCTTCAGGTTCTAGTATCAAACTCAGGTCAAACTCTCGTTGAGCAATCTTTATCGCTTGGGCCCTCCCCGAAAGTTTTTTTTTTCTAGCAGCCAAGTCTTTTTTTCGCTTATCCATGCTTTTTTGTTTTTTGAAAATCGGGGTACGTCTTTCATCATACGACTTTTCATACCGAAAAACACAGCCAAGCTTGTCTAGCCCATGGCTATCAAACTTAGGCCAAAATAAGGCGTAAACAGAGAAAGAGGTGTTGTGCCGTATGGTTTCTAGGGCAAGAGTTGCGGTCTCTACCCACTCCAACTCGTCGAGGTGGTCCTTCGGTAACCACCCGTCCGGGAGCACCCTATTCTGTCCAGTTACCCAAGAATCAATAGCGACCTTATCCACCACCTTAGATCCTTTTTTCTTATCTTCAACATCAAATCGTATCTGATTATAATACATCCGCCTACGCAGTGCCGTCCTATTAACGTCCATATGCATATCCAACAAAGGGTGCTTTTCCATGGAATCGCGCAAATTTTGATAGTTACTTGTCAGCATATCCACAAGGCTATCTTTGTGTAGGTTGTAAAGATGTGCAATTGCGGTGTGTTTATTATTTACTAATGATGGCGCTATGACATAGGGATCCTTCTTATATTCAGCATTAAGGAAGCTATATGCTAAAAGATCATATCTAAGGTGCTTTTTAAATTTCAATTTTTGTGGGTTAATCGGCAATGAGTCTACTTCATATAAATCCCCTTTCTTGAAATTGTGATTTTCAGCCGTGCGACATTGATTCATTTTATTTCGCCATTTTTGTGCTTCTAATCTGGACCATCTAATGTCAGATAAAAGATAATAGTCAAAATGGCCTCTTAACCATTCTTTCCATCGATTCATCCCAAGTCTAAAATTTTTCAAATTACGGAATTTAGATACTCTAAAAGAAGACTTCTCCGTTTGTGATAATTTAAAAAATACATATGCTTGTGACAGAGAGGATAAGTCAAAAACAATGGTTTTTTGACTATTACTAATTTGACTATTTCTCAAATTAAAAGTATGTTTTTTTATAGTTGAAATAAAACGGCTTTTTGTTCTTTTCTTTTTATTAATGCCTTTAATGCCCTTGCCAATCATTTTGTTTTTTCTTTTTTTTTTGAATTTAGAAAAAAACTGTGCAACCATTTTCAGACTATTCCTTTTCTTATTTATTTCATCTAGAAATCTCTTTTTCAAATCGAAAAGTATTTTCACGTATATCCATTCAATGATAAATATTCTAAAAATTTTAGATTTACGAATGAATCGTGCCTTTCTTCTTTTGAATATTTTAGAAACCCTTCGTAGTGCTTCTGAGATTTTAGAATGAGAACTGGTTTTGGTCGAACTAATGCTTGTTTGAATAATGAAAAGTCTTTTTTTCTTTTCTTTTATAAGCCTTTCTATTTCATTTATGATTGTGCTTGTTTTATCCACTTTCCTTTCTTTTTTCTTTTTTGTTAATTTAGATTGTGGCCCTTTTTTCAAATTTGTTCTTTTTTTTACTTTTACGCCCTTTAGCAGCTTGGATTTAAAGCCTTTTTTTTGAAAAGCTAAAAGACCTTTTCGAAGAAACCCTTCTCTTTTAAACTTAAAAAAACCCTTCTTTTGCAACTTTCTAATTACACTTGTGAGTAGGTTTTTGAGTTCTTGAGAAGCTTTTTTTTTCTTTAGTTCTTCAAAAACGGTTTTAAAAAATGGATAGGGTTTGCGAGCCGTACCAAAAGGAATAGTAGTTATTCTTCCAAAAACGGTTAAATAAAAATCCTCTGCCACACTGCTCTCTTTGCTTTGATCGGGTTCTCGCCAAGGTTTCCACTCAAAAGGAAAGTGGATCCTTATCTGACAACCATCTGTGAACCACCCTATTGGGTCTTGTGACTCGTCAAGTGGAATACCACCAAAATCGCACAAGGTGTGAGTTTCCTTCTTTAAATCCGCGAAATCCTGAAACAATTCGGGACTTTGAAATAAGAGTATACGAGCCATATTTTTAGCTATTATCAATAAAGGAAAGATCACATATTTCCTTAAAAACGATTGGATTAATAGTATCAGAGATCTTATTGCATGACCCGATTGAAGGAGTTCCCACGTCTCAGCTATACAAATGGCTCGGATCTCATGCGCCTCTCGGCGCTCCTGCCATTCTTCTACTTCTAAGGCATTCCCTGCTTCTTTTTCGTCTTCTTCGTCTTCCCTGAGCCCTTGTAGTTCGTTTTCTGCTTCTATAGCAGCCTCTATAGCACTCTTTTGAGAATCTGGCAGATTCCACAGTTTCTTCCAAATTCGGTTTATCCTTTCCGATATACGCTTAACTCTCACTTTAAACTCGGATTCCCGTAGTAGAAATCTATAAACTTTTTTCATAAGCTCAAAGATATCTAAAGTGAGCAGAATGAGTAAAAGGGTTTTCCTTCGTTTGGGCAAAAAAAGGGGCGACTGGGCCCGGTGTTCATACCACCCACAAATCGTTACTTTTCGCCTTTGGGTGCGGTCCGCACCTTTGACCATATTGCGACGAAAATGCGTGATCTTAGCGTAACGGTAAAAATACCATTGCTTCATTTCACGTTTCTCATGTCGCTCATAGTATTTCCAGACTTTGGTTCGAAATACCCTAAATTTTGCTTTTCTTGTACGCAAATAGACGTCTTCGGATACTACATCGTCATTTCTTATCGTGTATTCACTATAATCTTTTTTTTCCTCATCGATGTTGTATTCCCACCGAGGAACTTTTTTCATGATTGTCCGTAGTTTCAGCTGAAACTTACGGTATTTTTGATATTTTTTGCGCATTTTCGGAATGTCTTTATGTGTGAAACCGCTCAAACCCTGATAGTAGGTATTCATAATGTCGTATACCGTGTTACGATTTCGACGTATTTTGTTTATTTTATCTAAAAATGGGTTTGGATAGGAATAAAGGTTTCTTTTTGAACTTGGTCTCAAATTAGAATTCAGAACCAAAATTCTAGTGAAAATCCGATTCAAGCGGCAAGCCTTCTTTTGTTTGTTTGTCAATGTTCCTTTCTTTGTCTTTTTCTTTAACTTTAGCAAAATCTTATAAGGAGCCGTTTTTTTAAGTATTCTCAAAGTTTTCCCTAATAGACTCTTTTCGAAAACTTGCCGTCTAAGCTTTTGTTTTGCCCGGCTTTCCCGTTCCTCTTTCTCGCGTTCGAGTATCAAATACTGCTCTTTCTGATTTAAAGGTCTCAAGTCTTTAAAAAAAAACCACATTGTTTGCAGGTGCTCTTCCTCGTCAACCCCCTGTTCCGCTGCTGTTTTCGTGAATTTATGGTTATACCAAAAAGCTCCGCGAGAAGGTCCATCCCAGACGGGGTCATTTTCCCTTTTTTTTCCTCCCGATGGGTGCATTTGGTCAAACAAGGTCTCATAAATTGATCGCAAAGCTTTCGGAGTGTATTTGAATTGAAAGAGCTTTCTCCGTATGTCAAATGCATCCCTAAAAGGAGATCCGCTTTGTAGCTTCTGTACTCTTTTTCTTAATTCCTTGTTCAGACTGGCCCTTTTCTTGTCATTTCGTAAAACCCAAAGGGTGTACAATCTATCCCTATCGGGCAGTAGCTTGTTTTTTCTAAACAAAGAAAGTTTTCCTTCAATCATTTTATAAAAAGTGATTAAAGAAAGGGGATATGTGAAAGAGGTCCGGTCTTTTCCATCGCTTTCACATTTATAAAAACCAAATTGTGAAAATCCCCCTTTTTTGACACTATCTTCGTAGAAAGAAGTTTTGATGTAGCGGTAAGGTTGAACCCACCTGCGCGGATTGAAAAAGAAATGGGAAAAACCGCGGAAAATGGCGCTAAAAACCATTTTATGGTTGAACAAAAACCACTTCAGGAACTTCAAAAACCACTGAAGTAACTTCAAATCAGGGATATAAACGGACAAGAGATTGAAGTAGAGGTAAAAATGTTTGACCACGATCAAAAAGGGAGAAAAAAGGGGCTTGAATCGGTTCAAAAAGCGACTAGAAGACGAAAACAAGTCGAAAAGGTAACCATAAAAAAATTGCAACCGGTGGAAAAGCAAAGCATAATAAAATTTCAACCGGTGGAAAAGGAAAGCATAAAATGAAAAGGACTCGAAAAAGCAATCCGAAAAGAAAGTATAAAGGGTATTTTCAAATCCTGTTTCTTCATCCATATCCGAAATTTCTTCATTCTCTTCCTCGTCGAGTTCGTTGCTGTCTCCCTTTTCACTTTCTTCGAGCTCTTCCTCATCCATATCCGAAATTTCTTTATTCCTTTCCTCGTCGAGTTCGTCGCTGTGCTCTTTTTCTCTTTCTTTTCGTTTTTTGTTACTCTTTTTCGAAATTAGAGCCCTGTTTTTTTCTTCGTCATCTGACTTTTCGTCTTTCTTTTGTTCTTCTTCGAAGTACTCTAATGGATAGAATCTATCTTCTATCTCTCTTTGCACTTTGGCGTCTTCCTCTAGGCGTTCCATCCTAGCTAGCTCGACTGCATTAGGCACGGATGAACGATGAGGAACAAAAGGTATCGGCGATTTTCCTAAAAAATACAGGGCTACAATAAACAGAATCGTAGCTAATATTTGAATCATTTCATCGATTGTTTGTGCCTCACGGTATATCCCTGGTTTCATGACTTGATCTGGTTTATACTCAAACATTTGGGCTAGAGATATAGCCCTAGATCTTATCTTCTTGATTTTATCTTGAAGATACAGTTGATGAGTAAGAATTAGAAAGGCAGAGAAATTTTTCTGTAGCCATAATGTCAAAAATTGAACCAATTTGATACAAATCAAATGGCCTATACTCCAAACCAAAAAAGTAGTCGATATATAGAGCACCTTATACTTGCATTGTATCAAGTACGCTATGATCATTCTCGAGAATACCGCGTTCGGAAAAAAAGTAAAATTCAGTAATCTATAACTGAAACCATAAACAAAAGCTAGGGCTTGATCGCGTCTCGGAGCCGAAAACGATTTTGGTAGATAAATGTCTAGATGATGATTGGTCCAGAAAAAATGGTACAAAAGAAGGCAAAGAGCCAGTATGATTTTCAGGTAAAAATTGCTGACAATATTGTAAAAGGGCAAGTAGTAAATTAATAAATACCCCAACAAATGCCCCACCGTAAATCCATTACTGAGTGCTCGCGCTTTACCAGTCCCCTCTTCGTCTTGAAAAATCCAATAGCGGACAAGGAAAAGATAACTTGTGATTTTTGAAAATGTGATTAACGACCCATAAAACAGCCCGAAAATCAAGGCTGCGCGAATATCCATACGTCTATTATTTAAAGTTTGCATCTAAAGATCTTTGTCCCTCCTGGGCTCTTCTTCTAATTCTAAAAGGTGGAATAGAAAGGTTTCTTACATTATTGAAATACCGAATTCCTATTTTCAAGGAAATTGGAAAATCTGAAAGAATTCAGATTTCCCCCCTCTTTTTTTAGATTCGTCACTTCCTTCATTATTCTTTTTTTTTATACCAAATAGACCTTACCAATACCTTGAAAAGGCGACTTACCAATACAATGAAAAGGACCCCTACCCCTACGAGGCACCAGCCTCCAAGAACAGAATTGAAACGAAAAGGTTTTATTAGACTTGGATCAGAACCATAAGTATAAACAGAGGAAAAAGAGCGCTCGGGGTTTTTTTGGGGTGTGTCCATTTCTTCCCTCAAACAAAAAACCGGAGGAGCCTCTTTTTCACCTGGGAACAAGATGGAGTTCTTTTCGTCTCGATAAGGCTTTAGATTGATCCTCTTTGTTTGAACAACTGCATTCTCATTTTTTTGACTCAAATCAAAAACCGGAGGATCCTCTTTTTCACCTGGCAACAAAATGGAGCTCTTTTCGTCTCGATAAGGCTTTGGATTGATCCTCTTTGTTTGAACAACTAGAACTGGGTTATCCTTTCTAAAAGGTTTTATGGTTTCCCTCCCAGTGGATGATTCTTTTATAATCAGCTTATCATTTCTAAAAGGTTTTCTTTTTTCCCTCCCAATTGATGTTGATGTTGATGTTTCTTTTATAATCAACTTATCATTTCGATTTGGTTTCATTTTTTCCCTCCCAATTTTTGATTCTTTTGTTTTTATTAATATCAGCTGGCCTAGCAAAAAAACGAAAAAAACTTTTAGAATTCCCGGTAGAAAGGGATTTCCCTAATGAAAAAGCTTTCAACGCTGCCTGATGCCCTTTTACTTTCCAGATATTTTTCCGAATTCGCTTTTTTGAACTAGAAATACGTTTTTTGGGAACTGTCATTGTGAAATTAAAAAAGTTCTTTTTTGCTATAGTGAAATGTGAAAGACATTTCTATTTTTTTATTTAAATACGGATTATGGCCACTGCTATAGTCAAATCTAAAATACATTCTAAAGTTGAAGAACCCCAGCTTTACCTATTTAATTGAAAATGAATTTCAATCTTTGTTTTTCTATTAACTATTAAATTAAGTAGTGAAGCTCGAGAAGAGTCTAACTAATTGAAATTTCCAAAAGTTGAATGGGACTAATAGTACAAGTAAGCTTTAATATTTTCAAATAATTATAGCAATATTTAGAATACTTAATACTTAAGAGTTAAGACTAGAAAAAGTCATTTGAGTTTAGAACATCTTTATTTATTATTGATCCTTTTCATTCAAAAAAAAAGGGCCGGTGAATTAGAAAAAATGAATTAAGAATTTTTTTATTGATTTTTTTATGGAACATATATATAAATATTCATGGATTATGCCGTTCATTCCACTTCCCGTTCCTATGTTAATAGGAGTTGGACTCCTACTTTTTCCAACGACAACAAAACATCTTCGGCGTATATGGGCCTTTCCTACTCTTTTTTTGTTAGGTCTAGTTATGCTTCTTTCGGCCTATTTATTTATTCATCAACTAAATAAAAGTTATATCTATCAATATGTCTGGTCTTGGACCATCAATAATGATTTTTCTTTAGAGTTTGGTCATTTGGTAGATCCACTTACTTCTATCATGTCAATTTTAATTACTACGGTTGGGATTACGGTTCTTATTTATAGTGAGAAATATATGTTTCAT